AAATACTTCAAAATAAAGAAGAAAAAAACCTCTTCTGGTTTGAAAAACCTCTTGTGACTCTTCTTTTCGATTATAAACAAAGGAAGCGCCCTTTTCGATATATAAAAAATAATCGATTTGAAAACTCTGCTATAAAAACCGAAATGTCACAATATTTTTTTTACACATGCCGAAGTGATGGAAAACAACGAATATCTTTTACATATCCACCCAGTTTGTCAACTTTTTTGGAAATGATCCAAAGAAAGATGTTTTTATCTATAACAGAAAAAAAAAAACCTTCTGTGGAATTATATAATAATTGGATTGATACCAATAAACAAAAAGAAAACCATTTAAGCAACGAATTTCTAAATAGAATAGAAATTCTAGATCGAGGATTTCTTACTTTAGATGTACTCGAAAAAAGAATTAGATTGTACCTGTGTAATGAACAGACTCAAAAAGAATACTTGCCTAAAAAATATGACCCCTTCTTGAACGGACCTTATCGGGGAAAAATCAAATTTGATTTTTCCCCTTCAATTCTAAATAAAATTTCCACAAGAAATTCTATGGAAATTTTTTGTATAAATAAAATTCATGGTATCCTTCTTGCTACTGATTATCAAGAATTTGAACAAAAAACAGCAATGGATATGCTTGATAGAAAATTATTATCAGCATCCAATTTCCATTTGAAAAAATTTTCTGTATTTCCAGAACCAGAACAAGGAAGAATCAATTCAAAATCAAAAGACCAAACAAAATTTTTACAACTTTTATTCAATATAGTTATAAAAGATCCCAACGATCAAATAACCCGAAAAAAATCTGTTGGACTAAAAGAAATCAATAAAAAAGTTCCTCGATGGTCATACAAATTAATCAGTGATTTAGAATACCAAGAGGATGAAGATGCGACGGGGTATAATGAGATTCGTTCAAGAAAAGCCAAACATGTAGTGATTTTTACTGATAATCAGCAAAACCCCAATACTTATAATAACGAAAGTAATAATCCTGATCAAGCAGACGAGATATCTTTGATACGTTATTCGCAACAATCAGATTTTCGTCGAAATATAATCAAAGGCTCCGTGCGCGCCAAAAGGCGGAAAACTCCTATTTTGGAACCGTTTCAAGCAAATGTACACTCCCCTCTTTTTTTGGACAGAATAGACAAAGTCTTTTTTTTTTCTTTTGATATCTTCGGTCTGGCGAAATTCATTTTTCGAAATTGGATAGGGAAAAACACAGAATTCAAAATTTCGGATTATGTAGAGGAAGAAAGAAAAGAAAAAGGGAAAAAGGAGGTGGACAAAAGAGAAGAGAAAGCGCGGATAGAAATAGCGGAATCCTGGGATAGTATTATCTTTGCTCAAGCAATAAGAGGTTTCTTATTATTAACCCAATCAATTCTTAGAAAATATATTATATTACCTTCATTGATAATAACTAAGAATGTTGGCCGTATGCTATTATTTCAATTTCCTGAATGGTCCGAGGATTTCAAAGATTGGAATAGAGAAATGTATGTTAAATGTACTTATAATGGTGTTCAATTATCCGAAACAGAATTTCCAAAAAACTGGTTAAAAGACGGCATTCAAATTAAAATCCTATTTCCTTTCTGTCTGAAACCCTGGCACGGGTCTAAGCCGGGATCCTCAGATAAAGATCCGATGAAAAACAAAGGGCAAAAAGCCGATTTTTGTTTTTTAACAATTTGGGGAATGGAAGCGAAACTTCCTTTTGGTTCTCCCCGAAAACGACCTTCTTTTTTTGAACCTCTTTTAAAAGAATTCCGAAAAAAAATTAGAAAATGGAAAAAGACTGGCTTTCTAGTTTTAAAAGAAAAAAAAAAAATCTTTCTAACATTTTCAAAAGAAACAAAAAAATGGGTTATCAAACGTGCTTTTTTTATAAAAAGAGTAATAAAAGAACTTTCAAAAAGAACTCGAATTCCATTATTTAGATTACAAGAAGTATATGAATCGATTGAAACTAAAAACGAAAAAGATTCGACAATCATTAATAATAATCGGCCAGTTGATGAATCCTCCATTCAAATTCAATCTACAACTACAGATTGGACAAATTATTCACTAATTGAAAAAAAAACAAAAAACCTGGCTAATAGAACAAGAACAATCAGAAATCAAATAGAAAAAATAAAAATTACAAAAGACAAGAAAAAGGAATCTCTAACTTCCGAAATAAATATTATTCCTAAGAAAAAAAATTATAATGCTAAAAGATTCGACCAAAATATTTGGCAAATATTAAAAAGAAGAAATACTCGATTAATCCGTAAATCGAATTCTTTTATTAAATTTTTCAGCGAAAGGGTCCGCGTGGATATCCTTCTATGTATTAGTAATATTCCCAGAATCAATACACAAATTTTTCTTGAATCAACAAAAAAAATTCTTAATAAATACATTTACAATAATGAAACAAATCAAGAAAGAATTGATAAAAAAAATCAAAATACAATTGACTTTATAAAGTCAATTTCAAATAAGAATTCCATTTTTTTTTGTGACTTATTCTCCTTGTCACAAGCATATATATTTTATAAAATATCCCAAACCCAAGTTATTAACTTGTATAAATTAAGATCCGTCCTTCAATATCAAGATAGAACATCTCTTTTTTTTAAGAATGAAATAAAAGATTATTTTGGAGTGGAGAGAATATTTCATTCCGAATTAAAACATAATAAACTTTTGAACTCTGGGCTGAATCAATGGAAAAACTGGTTAAGGGGTCATTATCAATACAATTTATCTCAAATTAGATGGTCTAGATTAGTACCACAAAAATGGCGAAATAGAGTGAATCCGCGTCGTATGGCTCAAAATAAAGATTTTAAAAGGGGGAGTTCTTATCAAAAAGAAAATGATTCTAAAGCGAATCCATTACCAAAGAAAAAAAAGAATTTTAAAAAACACTATAGATATGATCTTTTATCATATAAATTTATTAATTATGAAGATAAGAAGAATTCCTATATTTATGAATCGCCGTTACAAGTAAATAATAACCAAGAGATTTCTTATAATTACAACACACATAAACGTAAATTTTTGACTATGCTGAAAAGTATCTTTATCAATAATTATCCAGGACAAGATAATATTACGGATACGGATTTTGAAAAAAATCCGAATAGAAAATATTTTGATTGGAGAATTCTCTATTTTTGTCTTAGAAATAAAGTCGATATTGAGGCCTGGGTCAATATTGACACCAACAGTAATAAAAATACTAAGGCTAGTAATTATCAAAAGGTTGATAAAACAGATAAAAAAGAATTTTTTTCTATCACGATTCATCAAGATCAAGAAATCAACCCATCCAATAAAAAAAGATTTGATTGGATGGGAATGAATGAAGAAATACTAAATCGTCCGATATCGAATCTGGAACTTTGGTTCTTCTCCGAATTTGTACTACTTTATAATGCATATAAAAAAAAACCCTGGGTCATACCGATCAAATTACTTCTTTTAAACTTTACTGAAAATGGCAATGTTAGTGAAAATATCAAGGGAGAACAAAAAGGAGATTTTTTCAAATCATCGAATGAAAAAAATTTGGAAAATAAAGAAAAAAAAGAAACCGCAGGTCAAGGGGATGTTAGGTTGGTTCTCTCAAACCAAGAAAAAGATATTGAAAAAGATTATACAAGATCAAAGATAATAAAACATAAAAAGAAAAAGAGTAATACAGAAATAGAACTAAATTTCTTACTAAAAAAGTATTTGTTTTTTCAATTGAGATGGGATGATTCTGTAAATCAAAGAATACTAAATAATATCAAGGTATATTGTCTTCTGCTTAGAGTGATAAATCCAAAAGAAATTACTATATCTTCTATTCAAGGAGGAGAAATGAGTTTAGATATAATGCTGACTCAGAAAAATTTATCTCTTGCAGAATTGATTAAAAAGGGGATTTTAATCATTGAACCGATTCGTCTATCTGTAAAAAATGATGGACAATTTCTTATGTATCAAACCATAAGTATTTCATCGATTCAGAAGAGTAAGCACCAAATTAATCAAAGATACGAAAAAAAAAAATATGTTGATAAAAAAAAAATTAAAAAATGCATTTCAAGGCATCGAAGAATAGCCGGAAATAGAGACATAAATCCTTATGATTTACTTATTCCTGAAAATATTTTATCGTCTAAACGTCGCAGAGAATTGAGAATTCGAATTTGTTTCAATTCAAAGAATAGGAATGGTATAACTAAAAATCCAGTCTTTTGGAATGTGAATAACATAAAAAATTGCGATCAAGTTCTGGATGAACGCAAACATCGTGATAAAGATAAGTTAATTAAATTAAAATTCTTTCTTTGGCCCAATTACCGATTAGAGGACTTGGCTTGTATAAATCGCTATTGGTTTGATACCAATAACGGGAGCCGTTTCAGTATGATAAGGATCCGTATGTATCCACTATTTAAAATTGGATAATGTAATGGTATATTTTTCCTATATATCCTGTACTATATCTGTTATATGAAAGCAAACAGAAACAGATAAATGCATGCGTTGTCTTACATTCTATTCTGATACATGATACTAATTCAATGATGTATCAAAAGGACTCAACTGAATTTTATTATTTTGTGAATGCCATGATGAAATTGAAAATTGAGTCGATCGTTGATTGATTAGTTTTATTTAATAAAATTAGAAGTCCCAAATGAAATTCTGTATACCAGATTAAAATGGTCAATATTATTATTATTACTGATTAGTAAAATTCATATCTTAAAAAAGGATAAGGGGAGGCAGATTTCGTTTTATGGTAAAAAATTCAGTCATCTCAGCTATTTCGCAAAAAGAGGGATCTGTTGAATTTCAAGTATTCAATTTCACCAATAAGATACGAAGACTTACTTCACATCTGGAATTGCACAGAAAAGACTACTTATCTCAGAGAGGTCTACGGAAAATCCTAGGAAAACGTCAAAGGCTGCTGGCTTATTTGTCAAAGAAAAATAAAGTACGTTATAAAGAATTAATCGGTCGGTTGGATATTCGGGAACTAAAAACTCATTAATTTGAAGAACTTTAATTATTTGATTTATTAAATCTTGAATTTTGATGAATTTCTTTTCGTTTTCAACAACTCATGGACAAATGAATCGGGGAAAAACTTATGAATGTACCAGTTAAAAGAAAGGACCTTATGATGGTAAATATGGGTCCTCACCACCCATCAATGCATGGTGTTCTTCGACTCATAATTACTCTAGATGGTGAGGATGTTATTGACTGTGAACCAATACTGGGCTATTTACACAGGGGAATGGAAAAAATTGCAGAAAACCGAACAATTATACAATATCTGCCTTATGTAACACGTTGGGATTATTTAGCTACTATGTTCACTGAAGCAATAACCGTAAATGCACCAGAGCGATTAGGAAATATTCAAGTACCTAAAAGAGCCAGCTATATTAGAGTAATCATGTTGGAGTTGAGTCGTATAGCTTCTCATTTATTATGGCTTGGTCCCTTTATGGCAGATATTGGTGCACAGACCCCTTTCTTCTATATTTTTCGAGAAAGAGAATTAATATATGATCTATTCGAAGCTGCCACCGGTATGAGAATGATGCATAATTATTTTCGTATCGGAGGGGTGGCTGCTGATCTACCTCATGGCTGGATAGATAAATGTTTTGATTTCTGTGATTATTTTTTAACAGGAGTTGCTGAATATCAAAAACTTATTACGCGAAATCCTATTTTTTTAGAGCGGGTGGAAGGGGTAGGCATTATTGACGGAGAGGAAGCAATAAATTGGGGTTTATCAGGACCAATGCTGCGAGCTTCCGGAATACAATGGGATCTTCGTAAAGTAGATCGTTATGAGTGTTACGACGAATTTGATTGGGAAGTCCAGTGGCAAAAAGAAGGAGATTCATTAGCTCGTTATTTAGTCCGAATCCGTGAAATGACGGAATCTGTAAAAATTATTCAACAGGCTCTAGAAGGAATTCCGGGAGGGCCTTATGAAAATTTAGAAATCCGATGCTTTGATAGAGCAAGGGATCCTGAATGGAATGATTTTGAATATCGATTCATTAGTAAAAAACCCTCTCCTACTTTTGAATTGTCGAAACAAGAACTTTATGTGAGAGTCGAAGCCCCAAAGGGAGAGTTAGGAATTTTTCTAATAGGGGATCAAAGCGTTTTTCCTTGGAGATGGAAAATCCGCCCGCCGGGTTTTATCAATTTGCAAATTCTTCCTCAGTTAGTTAAAAGAATGAAATTGGCTGATATTATGACGATACTAGGTAGTATAGATATCATTATGGGAGAAGTTGATCGTTAAAATGATAATTGATACAACAGAACTCAATTCTTTTTCAAAATTGGAATACTTAAAAGAAGCCTATGGGATCATAGGGATGCTTATCCCTATTTTGATTCTTGTATTCGGAATCACAATAGGTGTACTAGTAATTGTATGGTTAGAAAGAGAAATTTCCGCAGGGATACAACAACGTATTGGACCTGAATACGCCGGTCCTTTAGGAATTCTCCAAGCTCTAGCAGATGGGACAAAATTACTTTTCAAAGAAAATCTTCTTCCATCTAGAGGAGATACTCGTTTATTTAGTATCGGGCCATCCATAGCAGTCATATCAATTCTACTAAGTTATTCGGTAATTCCTTTTAGTTATCGCCTTATTCTAGCCGATCTCAATATTGGCGTTTTTTTATGGATCGCTATTTCAAGTATTGCTCCCATTGGACTTCTTATGTCCGGATATGGATCAAATAATAAATATTCCTTTTTAGGTGGTTTACGAGCCGCTGCTCAATCGATTAGTTATGAAATACCATTAACTCTATGTGTGTTATCAATCTCTCTACGTGCGACTCGTTAAGACATAAATCTTTCCCTATTTCCTTTCTTGTCTTTCTAGGAAATAAGTTGAATGAATTGAATATATATCTGTTTTTTTGTTCAGCATTCGGATTGATGAACTAAATCAGAAGTTATATGAGTGAAAGAAAACAGCTTATCAATTTGCAGTAAAAAGATTGAGTCTCATTTCCTATGTACAAGGGTTAAGCAGAATAAAACATAAACAATAAAGACTATTTATCCCCCGATTCGTTGATTGCTCATCACGGCTTGAAGCGGGTTCAAAAAATCCACTGTATGGAATTTTTACTACCGTTTAGATGTATTAGCATATACCATAACAGGGGGTTGAACAAGAATAAGTGGATGGTTAGGAAAACCAAGGTACACAAAGGGTTAGTAATGGAGATTGTGTAAATGAGACATTTTTATTTTTACATAACAAGGAATACTAATGGGGCTTTAAGTTGGTAGAAATGATCAGGCAGTACTTCCCAGGATTCCGGCCCAGAGTATGTCCTATCCACCTATTAAAAAAATAACTAACCGAAACGAAATAATCCTTTTTTTGAAATCCCCTTTGAGAAAAAAGAATAGAAATGAAAATATATATAGATTGAATTCTTATCAGAATTCATGAATTAATGTAATGTCGAATTCTTTTTCGTAATCGAAAACAACAGGTCGAAATAGCGCTACTGCAAAGAGTAAGAGTATTTTATTGAAGGATTAAGTTATTACTCAAAAAAGAAACATTTAATTTAAATTATTAAATTTAAGAAGGGATGAGATCAATTCAGAAGTACTTTTTTTAGTCTAACGGACAGAATTCCAGTGGTCTAATTGGGACCTTTTGATAGATTTTGACTCTATCCATCCTACAAACATAAACATATCAAAATAAATGGGTTCGGTCCTTAGATTTATTTGCGATTCTGAGGAGCCGTATGAGGTGAAAATCTCATGTACGGTTCTGTAATAGCGATGCAAATAGTGATGTTATCATCGACTATGATTATCTAACAGTTCAAGTACAGTTGATATAGTTGAGGCACAGTCAAAATATGGTTTTTGGGGTTGGAATTTGTGGCGTCAACCTATAGGGTTTTTCATTTTTCTAATTTCCTCCCTAGCAGAATGTGAGAGATTGCCTTTTGATTTACCAGAAGCGGAAGAAGAATTAGTAGCGGGTTATCAAACTGAATATTCAGGTATCAAGTTTGGTTTATTTTATGTTGCTTCCTATCTAAATCTACTAGTTTCTTCTTTTTTTGTAACCATTCTTTACTTGGGCGGCTGGAATTTTTCTATTCCCTATATAATCGCCCCCACACTTTTTGAGATAAATAAAATAGGCGGAGTTTTTGGAATGACAATTGGTATCTTTATTACATTAATGAAAACTTATTTGTTCTTGTTCATTCCTATCGCAACAAGATGGACTTTACCTAGATTGAGAATGGATCAATTATTAAATTTTGGATGGAAATTTCTTTTACCTATTTCTCTAGGGAATTTATTATTAACAACCTCTTTCCAACTTCTTTCATTGTAAATACACTATTCTAGAATTCGCAACTTGTTTCAAACAAGAGAAAGAAACAGATATAAAATTATTCATAGATATTCACGATATGTTCCCTATGGTAACCGGGTTCATGAATTATGGTCAACAAACAGTACGAGCCGCAAGATACATTGGTCAAAGTTTCATGATTACCTTATCCCACACAAATCATTTACCTGTAACTATCCAATATCCTTATGAAAAATTGATCACATCGGAGCGTTTCCGCGGCCGAATCCACTTTGAATTTGATAAATGCATTGCTTGCGAAGTATGTGTTCGTGTATGTCCTATAGATTTACCTGTTGTCGATTGGAAATTGGAAACAGATATTCGAAAGAAACGGTTGCTTAATTACAGTATTGATTTCGGAATCTGTATATTTTGTGGTAATTGTGTTGAGTATTGTCCAACAAACTGTTTATCAATGACTGAAGAATATGAACTTTCTACTTATGATCGTCATGAATTGAATTATAATCAAATTGCTTTGGGTCGTTTACCAATGCCAGTAATTGACGATTACACAATTCGAACCGTTTTGAATTCGCCTCAAATAAAAAATGGATAACTCCTTTGATTCAAGAATAATTTCCGATTACCAAGGCTCCGGTTTGAAGATGAGTTTTTTCTTTTTTTTTTTTTTCAATAAAATAACTACAATCCAAATCCCAACTATTCGTTAATTGGCGAGAATCCAGGCTTAATTTGGATTGAAAATCTAGTCATATTCCAAAAGAAATATAGAATATAGTTTTTCGAGCTGCCATTTCGGATATCGGATAAAGGGCGGGGTTATCTGAATAATTGTACCTGCAGCAATCCACACCCATTAGAATTTACTTCAATTAGGAAGAAAAATGGGGTAACTTAACTTTCTTTTTCCTGATCAAGTCAATAAGGTCATGAAACATTTCAATTTATTTATTTCTTATTTTACATAGAATGGATTTACCCGGACCAATACACGATTTTCTGTTAGTCTTTCTGGGATCGGGTCTTATATTAGGAGGTCTGGGGGTAGTATTACTTACTAATCCAATTTATTCTGCCTTTTCGTTGGGATTGGTTCTTGTTTGTATATCCTTATTTTATATTTCATCAAACTCCCATTTTGTAGCTGCTGCGCAGCTCCTTATTTACGTGGGAGCTATAAACATTTTAATCATATTTGCTGTAATGTTTATGAAGGGTTCCCAATATTCCGAAGATTTTCATCTTTGGAATATTGGGAATGGGGTTACTTCAATAGTTTGTACAAGTATTTTTGTTTCACTAATGACTACTATTTCAGATACGTCATGGTATGGGATTATTTGGACTAGAAGATCAAACCAGATTATAGAGCAAGATTTGATAAGTAATAGTCAACAAATTGGGATTCATTTATCAACCGATTTTTTTCTTCCGTTTGAGCTTATTTCAATAATTCTTTTAGTTGCTTTGATAGGTGCAATTGCTGTAGCTCGGCAGTAATAAATCGTTAAAACCCGTACTCAAAATCAAACTAACTTTGTTCTGTGTTATCATATCCATTTATTTCCCTTC